AAACCGATCCTTGTTTACCAACCACACATTGTCTAACCAAATCAAATTCTCTCTCGATACGTTCCTCAAAAAATCCGATTCGTGCTGATTCTTTCCCCAACTAACGAAGAGATCTTGGTGGAATTGCCACATATGAAATTGAGCACAATTTTGCAAAGAAATATCCCACTTGTTTCTCGAGAAGAGATGGGAAACATGCTCAATATAATTTGATTGAATAGTTGCCTCAGCTCCTTGTTGTTTGAAGAACCCCCCCCCTTCAATTGGTCTTTTTTCACGAAAAGCAGACATGAGATAACAAATCAAGTCTTTCCCTAAGACTTCGAATAGCTGTCCCGAATTCAAGTTGAGTATGTTTCGCTTCTTCCTCGGAGAAAGACGATCAAACAATTCCCAATCATGGTCCTTGCGGATCATATCATCCGTATAGGATAAAAAAAGAAACTCCAGATATTTGCTATCTTTCTCTTTGAATGAGATCTCAATTCCAACTACGGTTTTATTAGATACCTTACAACTAGAATCCCTCTTTTTTCCGATCCGGTTCCTCCACCACCGCGAACCCCGGTTAGATTCAGGCATGATACACTTTTTATTTATTGGGAGAACCCAAGTACTCTCTTGCGAATCCATGAAACAACTCTCAGAAATATTTTTTCCTTTTGGAAGATACAGGGGCGAAACAATCAACCTATTGATATTGCAAGACCAAAAAGATTCTTCCAATGTCTCATTTCTGGGTCCAATGGAATTCATAGGTATAGGAAGAAGCCCCATCAAATAGAGATTTTTTCTTTCGACAATCTTTCGATTGTTAATACGAGATATAAGGACCGCTACTACAAGCAGTATTATACCTTTGATCGTGAAATATCGATTGCTTCTTGAACCCTGTGAATCACGTGAAAGTAGGATACTCCAAATTCGGGGGTCAAAGAGTTTCATAAAACGTTCTTGGTGGAAAAGAATGTGAGTGAAAGATCCCACTGAATCGAATTTGGTCCATGAATCTAAGAAATAGTGAGAATTCTTGATCTCTCTCAATATCTCTCTCAATTCGAAGATCCAGGATTTGAATTGATGTTCTCTCATTGATTCCTCCTAAAGATTTCATTTCAATTGGAATTTGGTTATTTACGATGTACGATGATCCCTGTTAAGCATCCATGGCTGAATGGTTAAAGCGCCCAACTCATAATTGGCAAATTCGTAGGTTCAATTCCTGCTGGATGCACGCCAATGGGAACGTTCAATAAGTCTATTAGAATTGGCTCTGTATCAATGGAATCTCATCATCCATACATACCGAATTGGTATGGTATATTCATACCATAACATATGAACAGTAAGAACTAGAATTCTTATTGATACTGGAACTCATAGGGAAGAAAATGGATTTATGGATGGAATCAAATATGCAGTATTTACAGAAAAAAGTATTCGGTTATTGGGGAACAATCAATATACTTCTAATGTCGAATCAGGATCAACTAGGACAGAAATAAAGCATTGGGTCGAACTCTTCTTTGGCGTCAAGGTAATAGCTATAAATAGTCATCGAGTCCCGGGAAAGGGTAGAAGAATGGGACCTATTATGGGACATACAATGCATTACAAACGTATGATCATTACGCTTCAACCAGGTTATTCTATTCCACCTCTTATAGAGAAAAGAACTTAAAGCAAAATACTTAATAACACGGCGATACATTTATACAAAACTTCTACCCCGAGCACACGCAATGGAGCCATAGACAGTCAAGTAAAATCCAATCCACGAAATAATTTGATCCATGGACAGCGTCGTTGTAGTAAAGGTCGTAATGCCAGAGGAATCATTACCGCAGGGCATAGAGGGGGAGGTCATAAGCGTCTATACCGTAAAATAGATTTTCGACGGAATGATAAAGACATATCTGGTAGAATCGTAACCATAGAATACGACCCTAATCGAAATGCACACATTTGTCTCATACACTATGGGGATGGTGAGAAGAGATATATTTTACATCCCAGAGGGGCTATAATTGGAGATACCATTGTTTCTGGTACAGAAGTTCCTATATCAATGGGAAATGCCCTACCTTTGAGTGCGGTTTGAACTATTGATTTACGTAATTGGAAGTAACCAATTAGGTTTACGACGAAACCTATAAATCGATCACTGATCCAATTTGAGTACCTCTACGGGAGAAACCTCAGCAGAAAACTGTTGAGTAACGGCAGCAAGTGATTGAGTTCAGTAGTTCCTCATAGAAAATTATTGACTCTAGAGATATGGTAATATGGAGAAGACAAAAAAAAAATTGTTTGAAGCACGCACAGAACCGGAGAGCGCCCCTTGTTTCAAAGAGAGGAGGCCGGGTTATTCACATTTAATTTGATGGTCAGAGGCGAATTAAAAGCTAAGCAGTGGTAATTATAAAGATCCCCCGGGGAAAAATAGAGATGTCTCCTACGTTACCCGTAATATGTGGAATGGAAGTATTGACGTAATTTC